TAAAAAAAAGTGGGATGCTGTATTTCCGGGATTGGATTTCATATTCGAATGAACCTCGTAATCGTAAGAAAGTAGGTTTTTTAGCTATGGGCCTAGCAAAAGAAAAATCGAGATAGGTTCCCATAGAATGGGACTCCCCCTCTTAAAAATCGGACGTGAAGGTTTTCTCTCATCCGGCTCAAGTAGTTACGCAAAATAAAGAAAGGGGTTCTTATTTTTAAACTTTATTCGGTAAACCCTTAGAAAAAGCTACTCCTTACTCAAGTTCCCGGCAAGAACCAATCTTTGATTGATTCATTCTTCTTTCTTCTTTTGACTTTCATTTAACAACCTTCTAAATTATTTAATTAAACTATTTAATTTATTCTTTACGACGAAATGGAAATGTGAAATGAAATTATTTGAGTAGTCTACCTCCCCTAAAACGAAAAATTCCTTTAAAGGAATGCTTTGGTACTCGTTCGTAAGGGATTTACTTGTCGATATATCGTTCCATTCGATCTTTTAGGTCCCTACTCACCTCGATGGTTATGCCATGACGCCCTTTGAAGCATATATGCGATAGATAGACTCCCGTAACCATGCCATATTTGCTTGCTTGAACAGAACTTCTCTCTAAAAGAAATGGAATGGCTAATTCCACGAAAAAGTTTTTTTTTCACGAGGTATAACTAGCGATTCCTATTTATCTGTTACGGAATCGACCATGGATCAATTCCCCGTTCATTTGGAAGTCTTGAATACACCCATAATTCTGAGCTTCATGTTACTCCTACCAAGACACATGTCAGAGTCGGGGGCATCCCAATCAGATTGGTATGACAGTTTCTCATTCCGAATCTGTAAAATGAAAATTTCGATCAAATCACACATCGCAGTATACTAGGCCTTCTAATTCCTTAAGGGGTTTATCCAAAAGATTCGCGATATAACTAGGAAGACGTTTCAAATACCACACATGAGTCACTGGACATGCGAGTTTGATGTATCCCATTTGATATCTTCGTATCCGAGAATCAACAAACTCTACGCCGCATTGTTCACAAAATTTTGAGTCTTCTTTTTCAGCTCTGATTACTCGATAATTTCCACAAGAACAAATTCCACTTTTTATAGGCCCGAAGATTCTTTCACAAAACAATCCATCTTTTTCTGGTTTATTGGTTTTGTAATGAAAAGTATAGGGTTTTGTCACCTCTCCAACTATCTCTCCATTAGGTAAGATTTTGTTGGCCCAAGTCCTTATTTGTTGAGGAGAAACCGGTCCAATTTGAAGTTGTTGATGTTTATACCGATCGATCATAGAATAGAAAATCTGATTCATTCAGATCAAGCTTCCTTCCTATTAATCTGGAAGTTCTTCTCAGATACAAGGAAATGATTCAATTCTAGAGCCAAAGATCGTAGTTCGCGAACGAGCAATCGAAAAGATTCTGGAGCATCCTCGGGATTAGGTACTGTTCCCCCAACGATCGTAGCACCAAGTACTTCTTGACGAGCTCTAATATGATCGGATTTATAAGTAAGCATCTCTTGTAAAATATGAGCAACACCAAATCCCTCTAGAGCCCAAACTTCCATTTCTCCTACTCGTTGTCCCCCTTGCTTGGCCCTTCCCCTAAGGGGTTGTTGTGTAACAAGTGCGTAAGGTCCACTAGAACGCCCATGGATTTTATCATCAACTTGATGAATTAATTTCAGAATATAGGGCTTTCCTATTAGAACAGGTTGTTCAAAAGGATCTCCGGTTCTTCCATCAAATATTCTGCTTTTTCCCGGATACTCGGGTTCAAATACCCATGGATTTTTTGTTTGCTTACTGGCTTCATATAATTCAGGAAACACTAGTTTTCTTGAAGCTTCTTGCTCATATCTCTCATCAAAGGGTGCTATTCTATAATGTCTCTTTAGCAGATCCCCCGCTAACCCGAGGGAGCATTCAAATATCTGTCCCACATTCATTCGTGAGGGTACTCCCAATGGGTTAAAGACCATATCAACAGTTGTTCCATCTTGAAAATAGGGCATATCTTGTCTGGGCAAAATTTTTGAAATGATACCTTTATTCCCATGTCTTCCAGCTACTTTATCACCCACTTTGATTTCACGTTTCTGTAAAACATATACACGAATCATTTCTGGATTATAACTGGAACTCCCCCTTTTCTGGATCCATCTCACATCAATAACTCGACCTCTTCCACCTATAGGCAGTTTTAGAGAAGTTTCTTTTGCCGTGGATACCTGAATGCCAAGTATGGCTCGTAATAATCTATCCTCAGGGGCATACGACGATTCGTTCGCTGTCTGAGGCGTTAATTTCCCTACTAAAATATCACCAGCTTCTATCCAAGATCCAAGTCTCACAATTCCATTTCTGTCTAAATTGCGGAGTAAATAAGCCTCTAAATGCGGTATTTCTTTAGTGATTCTTTCAGGGCCTTGGCTTGTCACATGAGTCTGAATTTCATATTTTCGGATGTGAAAAGAAGTATAAATA